AAAGATCAAATCTTTGATGATTCCATCATACATGATGGAATCTCAAAAACTTCTGGATAGGTATCCTACATCTGAACTGAATGCTTTCTGGTTAAAGAATCTCTTTCTAGTTGTTCTGGAACAATTAGGAGATTCTCTGGAAGAAATATGGGGTTCTGCTTCTGGTGGCAACATGCTATTGGGTGGTGGTCCCGCTTATGGGGTCAAATCACTACGTTATAAGAAGAAATATTGGAAGATCGATCTCATCGATCTTGTAAGTATCATGCCGAATCCCATCAATCGAATCATCTTTTCGATAAATACGAGACATCTAAGTCGCACAAGTAAAGAGATCTATTCATTGATAAGAAAAAGAAAAAGCGTGAACGGTGATTGGATTGATGAGAAAATAGAATTCTGGGTAGCGAACAGTGATTCGATTGATGATGAAGAAAGAGAATTCTTGGTTCAGTTCTCCACCTTAACGACAGAAAAAAGGATTGATCAAATTCTATTGAGTCTGACTCATAGTGATCATTTATCAAATAATGACTCTGGTTATCAAATGATTGAACAACCGGGATCGATTTCCTTACGATACTTAGTTGACATTCATCAAAAGGATCTAATGAATTATGAGTTCAATAGATCCTGTTTAGCAGAAAGACGGATATTCCTTGCTCATTATCAGACAATCACTTATTCACAAACCTCGTGTGGGGCTAAGAGTTCTCATTCCCCATCTCCTCATGGAAAACCCTTTTCGCTCCGCTTAGCCCTATCCCCTTCTAGAGGTATTTTAGTGATAGGTTCTATAGGAACTGGACGATCCTGTTTGGTCAAATACCTAGCGACAAACTCCTATGTTCCTTTCATTACGGTATTTCCGAACAAGTTCCTGGATGACAAGCCTAAAGGTTATCTTATTGATGATATCGATATTGATGAGAGTGACGATGACCTTGATCTTGATAAGGAGCTGCTAACTATGACGAATGTGCTAACTATGCATATGACGCCAAAAATAGACCGATTTGATATCACCCTTCAATTCGAATTAGCAAAAGCAATGTCTCCTTGCATAATATGGATTCCAAACATTCACGATCTGCATGTGAATGAGTCGAATTACTTATCCCTCGGTCTATTAGAGAACTATCTCTCCAGGGATTGTGAAAGATGTTCCACTGGAAAGATTCTTGTTATTGCTTCGACTCATATTCCCCAAAAAGTGGATCCCGCTCTAATAGCTCCGAATAAATTAAATACATGCATTAAGATACGAAGGCTTCTTCTTCCACAACAACGAAAGCACTTTTTTATTCTTTCATATACTAGGGGATTTCACTTGGAAAAGAAGATGTTCCATACTAACGGATTTGGGTCCATAACCATGGGTTCCAATGCGCGAGATCTTGTAGCGCTTATCAATGAGGCCCTATCAATTAGTATTACACAGAAGAAATCCATTATAGAAACTAATACAGCTCTTCATAGAAAAACTTGGGATTTTCGATCTCAGATAAGATCGGTTCAGGATCATGGGATCCTTTTCTATCAGATAGGAAGGGCTGTTACACAAAATGTACTTCTAAGTAATTGCCCCATAGATCCTATATCTATCTATATGAAGAAGAAATCGTGTAAGGGAGGGGATTCTTATTTGTACAAATGGTACTTCGAACTTGGAACGAGCATGAAGAAATTAATGATACTTCTTTATCTTTTGAGTTGTTCTGCCGGATCGGTCGCTCAAGATCTTTGGTCTTCATCCAGACACGGTGAAAAAAATCGGATCACTTCTTATGGATTCGTTGAAAATGATTCTGATCTAGTTCATGGCCTATTACTATTATTACTATTAGAAGTAGAAGGCGCTCTGGCTCTGGCGGGATCCTCGCGGACAGAAAAATATTGCAGTCAGTTTGATAATAATCGAGTGACATTACTTCTTCGGTCCGAACCAAGGAATAAGTTAGATATGATGCAAAATGTATCTTGTTCTATCGTTGATCAGAGATTTCTATATGAAAAATACGAATCGGAGTTTGAAGAAGGGGCCCTTGATCCGCAACAGATAGAGGAGGATTTATTCAATCAGATAGTTTGGGCTCCTAGAATATGGCGCCCTTGTGGCAATCTATTTGATTGTATCGAAAGGCCCACTGAATTGGGATTTCCCTATTGGACTGGGTCATTTCGGGGTAAATGGATCATTTATCATAAAGAGGATGAGCTTCAAGAGAATGATTCGGAGTTCTTGCAGAGTGGAACCATGCAGTACCAGACACGAGATAGATCTTCCAAAGAACAAGGCTTTTTTCGAACAAGCCAATTCGTTTGGGACCCTGCGGATCCATTCTTTTCCCTATTCAAAGATAAGCCCTCTGTCTCTGTGTTTTCACGTCGAGAATTATTTGCAGATGAAGAGATGCCGAAGGGGCTTATTGCTTCCCAAACAAATCCTCCTACATCTATATATAAACGCTGGTTCATCAAGAATACGCAAGAAAGGCACTTCGAATTGTTGATTCATCGCCAGAGATGGTTTATAACCAATAGTTCATTATCTAATGGATCTTTCCGTTCTAATACTCTATCCGAGAGTTATCAGTATTTATCAAATCTGTTCCTATCTAACGGAACGCTATTGGATCAAATGACAAAGACATTGTTGAGAAAGAGATGGCTTTTCCCGGATGAAATGAAACATTTGATTCATGTAACAGGAGAAAGATTCCCCATTCCTTAGCCGTAAAGATATGTGCCCATGAAAAGGGGATTAAGTGGAACAGAATTGGCCAGATGGTAGAGTCGTGTAAACACTTGTTTCTTCCATCTTTTTGGCCTTAGCTCCATGGAACAATATGCTACTGCTGAAACATAGAAGAAATAGATAGACCTTTCTCTTCGTCTCAGGTCGATGGATCTCCCCAATTGGAAGATCTCCCATATGGATAATACACATTCCAGTTGACCGAGCCTAATTCTAACGATTGGTCATGTCATATAGGCCCGAGCCAGACATCAAATTGCTTCGATTGAAATTATCCGGAGGATACCTTCTATATATCAAAATATCAAAAAGATGTCAAATCAAACCTCTTTCTCGATTCAAGAGAAGCCCAAAGAAGTGAATAGGGTACCCGAATAACGAAAAGTGGGCCCGATTACGCCTATTCCTAATCCTAAATAGAATGTAACGACGTAGGGATCCATATGTAAACAGAGTATCTATTTACATACGCTCGAATGACCCCTTCTCATAAGAAGAATGTACATAACCCTATCCCGGCCTGGTCCGGTCTGGAATGAACTTATAATCTGATGATCGAGTCGATTCCATGATTATAAGTTCATAACTCCAGCCCATTCCCATTTTGGGCGGAAAAGATCTACTAATTCTTTTATTCCAGTTAGTAAAAGGGATCTTGAACAAAAAAATAGACCTATAAGCTAAAAGAGGGTATCCTGAGCAATTGCAAGAATTGGGTTCATTGATATTCATGGTATAGTAGATGCTATCACACATACAGTCATACTCAATTCGATGGGATTGCTTGATCTTAAGGGAGATCTTCTATGATTTCGCACGTGAGGGGTTATCTCTTGGTTTTGCCCAGTCATTAATAACTTGATTATTTTTAGATAATTGAGATTCCTGGGGAGTTATACATTTGTGTATTGATAAGACCATTCACTATTTCTTGAAGCTCGATATCCCCCCAGATAAACCATACAGCCAAGAGAAACCATGAACCAGAATAGAAGAGCTTGCCCCACCCATGAGTAAATATTTCGTAGTAGCCTCATTAGACCGTGCATCTCTCTTGGTATATCCAGATAATAGGTAGGAGCATAAACTGAAACATTCTGGAGCTACAAAGATAGTTATTAAATCGTTAGCACCACATAAAAACATTCTAATAATAATAGAAAATACGTATGTAATTATTACATTATGCAAATATCAGAATGAAGATAGAAATCTATTTTTTTATGAAAATAGAATCATTTTAGAATATTTTTATTTTCTTATTTCTTTTATTTTTCTATTTGTATGTTATGATATTATTGAGGAAATTTTGAAATTAATGGATTAATGGAATTAAGTATTAAGTATAGATAATAACTAATAAAAAGTAATTTCTTTTGAACGATATATGTCTTTCACATACAACGATAAAAAGGAGTCACCTACCTTTTAAATGGCAGTTCCAAAAAAACGTACTTCTATGTCAAAAAAGCATATTCGTAGAAATCTTTGGAAAAAAAAAGGATCTTTAGAGGCAGTAAAAGTTTTTTCTTTAGCTAAATCTATTTTCACCGGACAGTCAACAAGTTTTTTTGTGCGACATAAAAAAGTCTTGTAAAAATCTTAATTGACATGTTTTAGATAACTTCCAAATCTCCATTTTGAAATTATAAGAAAAATGATTCAATTTTACTAATGTATTGTATTTCACTTCTCCTTATTAGCTTATTAGTTAGAGTTAGGTAATATGAAAGAAAATAATCTTTCTGTCTACTTGATTCAAATTATAATGCGTACCTTGTGTCTCGTATTGTTTGTTTGCCATAATTAATGAACCCAGTACCCATAGGTAACATATTTTCTATATCTATTCTATGAATAAAATCTATGTTTATTTCTCTTGGTTAAGATAAGTTATGGATATAGAATATTCATTATTGTTTTTTATTAATTTCTTATTTTTGTTTATAGTGAAACAAGTTGAAAAGAAGTTGTTAATAATAGATTACCTAGATAAATAGGTAAAAGAAATTTCCATCCAAGATTTAATAATTTATCCATCCTCATCCTAGGTAAAGTTCATCTTGTTTTTATAGAAATGATTGGACTGTGCCTCAATTATATCAACTGTACTTGAACTGTTAGATAATTATAGTCGATGATAACATCACTGCCCCATCGATATTTCAAAAACGTACATGAAACCTAAGTTTCATATGGTTACTCTATGGCCACAAAGAAATGTAAGGTAAGGACTAGTTCAGTATTCTTGTTCTCCTTGGACCTTAGGTAAATACGATAATAAAGAGAAACTAGAGGTTGGATAGTCCTTAATTTGACCAATAAAATTCTGTTTACTTAGAATAATAAAAAGCACTTCCAAATTGATCTCATCCCTTAATACTTTAATCAAATACTGGCTATATTTATAAATAGAATAAATAGAAAGAATTGGGCATTTAGTTAATGAATCATGATAATAATTTTCATATGCATATGTATTAAGAAACAAATATTTTCTTATTATTCCCGTTTTATTCTTTATTTTATTATAATTATTATTATATTAAAATATTAAAGAACAAGGATAATAAGAAATTCAAAGAATAAATAAAATCTTAATTAACGAGTTTTTGGTTCCCAAATATATAACTGATCCATTAATTTCTTATAACGCACTTTCTTTTTCTTTGACAAATAAGTCAATAATCATTTACGTTTTCCCAGAATTATTCGTAGACCCCTTTGCGATAAAAAATCTCTTTTGTGCAATTCTAAATGTGAAGTAAGTCTCCGTATCTTACTGGTGAAATGGAATACTTGAAATTCAACAGACCTACTATTTTCTTCTTTTTATTCTTGCGCAATAACTGAGATGAATGAATTTTTGACCATAAATTGAGATTTATATTTTTCTTTTCTATGAATTTTATTGATCAGTAAAAATAATAATATTTATTATGCCAGTTATTTTCATCTAGTATAAGAATTCATTAATATACTACTTTGTTTTTTATTTATGTAGCTTATGTTTTGTATATTTGAATCAAATATAAATATACAAAACATATATGTATTTACGAAAGAAAACAATTTCTTTTTACTTAAAAGGATTCTGCTCTTCCTAGTTAAAATTGATACACTATGAAATCAGCATCATGTATTAGAATATTACACAGTGTCGGTTTTCATCTACCAAATATGTTACACGATATGTAGGAAATCCACTATAATTCCTTTTTTATTTTTTCAATTGGAAATTGGAATTTAATTTATTCTGAATTGTGAATACATATGTATTCTTGACATACTGAAACGGCTGCTGTTATTGGTATCAAACCAATAGCGATTTATACAAGCTACATCTTCTAATCGATAATTGGGCCAAAGAAATAATTTGAATTTAATGAAATTTGTATTAATAAGTTTGTCCTCATTAAAAAATTGACCGCAGTTTCTTATTTTGTTTTCATTGAAAAATCTTTGATTTCTATCCACAACATTAAAATTTCGAGAATTGAAACAAATTCGAATTCGAAATTCTCTACGACGTCTGGGAGATAAGATATTCTCAGGAACAAGTAAATCATAATGATTTTTGTCTCTATTCAAAAATATGTTGTTGTGTCGCACAATGGATTTTTCAAAAAGTCCTTTCTCAATATATCTTTTTTTTGTGTATTTTTGAGTTGTTTTGTGCTTCTTATTATTGACCAATGAAATATCCATAGTTTGATATATAATAAATTTTTTGTCCCTTCGTATAGATAGAAAAATTGATTCAATAATCAATATTCCCTTTCTTATCAATTCTGCAAGAACTAGATTATTTTGAATTAGTATTTCATCTAGATTTATTTCACCTCTTTGAATCGAAGATATCGAAATTTCCTTTGGATTTATCAGTCTAAGTAGGAGACAATATACCCTGATATTTTTCATTATTTTCTTATTCAAGGGATCAGACCATCTTAGTTGAAAAAGGAAATATTTTTTCAAAAAGAGATCTAGTTCCATTTCATTATTGCTCTTATATTGTTCTTTTTTTCTATCCTTTTTTATTTCTAATATTGTATAATCTTCTTCAACAGCTTTTTTATCTTTTTTTTTCTTAGAGAATTTTTTTGGATTTACGTTAATGTTTTTACTTTTTTTATTTATAGAAAAATGAAAAAAGAGTGATTTGATTGGTATGATCCAAGGTTGAATTTTATATACATCAAAAAGTAGCACAAATTCTGGGAAGAACCAAGTTTCTAGATTGGATATAATATCATGATTTGATGCGATATCATATAACCTTTCTTTATTCATTCCCATGCAATCAAAAAAGAAACTTTTTTGATTGCATGGTTTGATCTCTGGATGAATTGTAGGATAAAAAATATCTTTTTTATCTATTTTTTTTAAATTGTTAATTTCAGTCTTAGTATTTTTCTGAATCTTGATGCCAATATGTGCATCGGTCCGGATCTCAATATTTTTTATAAAACAAAGATAAGGATGAAGAATTCTACAATCAAAATATTTTTGATCCAAATTCATATCCCTATCAATAGGGTATCTTTTTTCTAGATAATCATTGCTAGATATACTTACCAATACATAAAATGATTCAGGTTTCGATGCATTTAAATGATTTAAATGATATGTAATTTCTTTGTCCCCATTTTTTTCTAATGTTGATCCAGAAATGTATAAATTAGGGAGGCTTATGTATTTATATGATAAAAGATCATATCTGTAATGTTTTTTCCATTTGTCTTTTTGACTCATAAATGAATTTGCTGCATAGTCATTTTTTTTCATGGAATAAATGAATTGGTATCTTTTATATAAATACAATTGGTTTGATTCTTTGTTTTGATTCATACAATGTTTATTGATTCTATTCCGCCATTCATTAGGTGCAAATCGAGACCTTTTTTTTTGAGATAAATCGTATTGATAATGACCTTTTAACCAGTTTTTCCATTCGTTCATTACATACATATGAATTTTCTTATGTCTTGATTTATAATTAAATATTCCGCGTATCATACAATAATCTTTTATATTATCCTTAAAAAAAGGATAGCTCCATTGATATTTAAGTACATGTCTCAATTGATACTTATTAAGTAATTGGTTTTGTGATATTTTGTAAAAAACATATGCTTGGGACAGGGAAGATAAGTTCAAATAAGTATTGGATTTTTGATTGCTATCAGTATTTAAAAACAACTTTTTTATAGTTAAAAGAAAATTCATTATTCTATTTTTATTTTTTTCATCAATTCCTTCTTGTTCTTCTTTTTCTTGATTTATTTCATTGTTGTAAATGGATTTATTAAAGATCTTTTTTGTTGATTCAAAGAAAAGTTGTGCATTGATCTTAGAAATGGTAATGGTACATAACAAAATATCTATGTATATTTTTTCAATGAATGATTTGATAAAGTAGTTTGATTTACGCATTAATCGGATATTTTTACTTTTTAATATTTTCAAAATATGTTTATGTGATACCGAGAAATCCTTATCATAAATTATAACTCTTTCTTCTTTTTTCTTGTCTTTTGCTGTTCGTTCAATTTGATTCCTTATTTTGATTGTCTTATCAGAAAGATCTTTCATTCTTTTTTCTATTAGTGAATAATTTAACTGATTCGTCGTTCGAATTAGAACGGACAATTCGTGAAGAATCTTATTATTTATTTTAAAATCTCTTTTGTTTTTGTTCGGTTCATATACTTTTTCTTTCCTCAATTTAAATTTCTTATTTTGATTCTCCAGTTTTTTCATTATTAGGTTGATAACTCGAACTATTTTGATGACTCCTTTTGTTTCTTCTTTTCTAACTTTTTGAAAGTATTTACTTTTTTTATTTAAAGATTTGAGAACTTGTAAAAATTTATTTTTCACCTTTTTTTTTCTTTTTTGGAGTTCTTTATAAATAGGTTCAAAAAAAAAAGGTCGTTTTCGGGGAGAACCAAAGGGAAGTTCCGCTTCCAGTCCCCAGACTGTTAAAAAACAAAAATTTGTTTTTTTCTCTTTTTTTTTAATTAGATCTATATAATGAGATCGTGCCTTAGATTTTATCCAAGGTCTTAGACAGAAAGGATATAGAATCTTTATCTGAATACCGTTTATTAACCAACCTTGGGGAAATTCTTTTTCTGATAATTGAACACCATTATAGGTACATTTAATATGCATTTCTCTATTCCATTCCTTAAAATCCTCGCCCCACTCGGGAATTTGGAATAATAACATACGGAGAATGTTTTTGACTATTATTAATAAAGGCAATATAATGTATTTTCTAAGAAAAGATTGGGTTACTAACATCAAACTTCTTATTACTTGAGTAAATATAAAGGCATCCCAAGTTTCTGATATTTTTGTCTGTTCTTTTTTTTCCTTTTCTTCTTTTTTATCTTCATTTTCAAAATAGGAAATCTTTAATTCTAATTCTTGTTTTCTGTCCATCCAATTCCTAAAAATTAGATTCTTCATTTCGTTGATATCAAAAGACAAAAAAAAATATGTTTTGTCTAGACGATCCAAAAAAAGTGGGGAATGCATATTTACTTGAAATAGGCCAAAAATAACTGTTTTACGTCTTTGAGCGCGCATAGATCCTTTGATTAGATTGCGACGAAAATCCGATTGTTGTGAGTAACGTATCAAAGCCACCTCTCCCTCTTCCGTCTGATCATCATTTTGATCATTAGAAATAGAATTGATATTCTGATCATTATCGTTATAAATTATCACACGTTTGGCTCTTCTTGAATGAATCTCATAATATTCTTCATCATCATCATCTTCCTCTTCTCCAAAATTCTCGGTTAATTTGTATGACCATCGAGAGACCCTTTTACTTATTTCTTCTATTATAATTCCAATAGATTCTTTTTTCATTCTTTTTTGATCTTTTGTATGTGTTGTAATTACATTAAATACAAATTGCAAATATTTTGTTTGACTTTCTGAATCAATTCCTTTTTCTTCTGTACAATTCAAAAATGATTGATGGTAAAGTTCTACGGAATCATTAAGAAGTAGATCGTGAATCTTATTTATAAAAAAAAATTCTAATAAATCTTCTGTATCTGTATAAGTATTCATGATTGCACGTGAATCTGATTTTTTTCTCGTTCCTCGATAGGGTCCGTTGAAAAAAGGATCATATGCTTTTGACAAGCATTTTTTTCCTTTTTCATCATCACATAATATGGTTATTTTTTCAAGCATATCCAGACTAGGGGATCTCTCTTT